CCCGGGTAATAACATTTTAAATAAAGTGTAACAGGGTATCTAATCCTGGTCCATACCTTTACCTTAATAACCTCAACCTCATTATAAAAAGAAATACTTTTGCTCACCAAAAGCTAATTTCACCCTTTATTAGTACAAACTTATATCTCTAATATAAAAGTATTGATTAAGAATTTTTAACCGATCTTCTTTTATTTTACCTCTCAGTATAACCGCGGCTGCTGTCACAAATTTTAACCAGGTATAATTATCAAAATTACCAATTCAAACTCCCATTTATATTAAATTAGCACTAGGTACTGCGAGTTTATATTTTATAAACACCTTTTAATATTAAAAACTTAATTATATCTAATCTCTAACCTAAGCTTAAATATCGGCACGGAAAGACCTTACATGTACCCATTAATCTGAAAATAAAAGAACAAGCCAGGATAAAACTTTATATCTAATGTTACTTATAAAGTTAGCCTAAATAAAAACAAAAATTAATTAAGCACAACATTTTGAACATTATCTTAAGGTACTACCTTACCTGAAAGTAAAAGAAAACTATATTTTGAACATCATCCTACCCCCCACTAATAATCCTCCTTCTTATGATTTATTTATTAATTTAATTTCAAAATATTCATATAAATTATTTAGAGTATCTATTTTAGATGTTAATTACTAACTATTATCTAAGAAATTTTTGGACAGTTATTTCAAGGTTACAAGTTTTAATCTAAGTCCTCAATATATTTTTTAGGATTTTTTTAAAATACATACATATAAGTAATTATAATTTATTTATTTGTATATATAAATTAAACTTAACATTATACAAACGATAAATGAATAATTATCAATAATAATTTAATATTTAAGCTTTAATCAGAGTTTTTTATAAAAGTTTAATTGGTTATAATCCTTCTTTTTTAGTAAAATAATATATACATTTAACTCTATATAGATTACTACATATATGATTGTTAATATGTATTATATATATTATATTATAATATATTTATAATTCGTAGTTAAAGTAGTTTTTTATAGTTATACATAAATAGTGTAAATATTTATGGTTCTTTAAATTGTATGTTAATATATGCATATATACGTTTATAATTTATATTATATATATGTATTAGTATAATAATAAAATTTCTAAATTATGCAAAATAGCGTTCCTTTTCGATAAAACTAATTCTTTTTCGAGAGGAAAGATTAGTTTTATCCAAAAAAGAAACGCTATTTTGAATCATATTTATTTTTATATTATATATATAGATGGTTATCAAGTCTTTAAATGTTATATAATATATTTAATTATATCTCATTTAAGCAATTATATAGCCTTTAAAATTTGAATATTTAACCACCGTCTACTAAAATTAGTTAATTTAATTCAAAAATTAGTACAAACTAAAAATAGGGAAAAATTATATTAATTTTATAATTTAAATTTTATAAAAGTAAAGTGCCTGAAAAAGGATTATCTTGATAGGGTAAATCATGTAAGTCCTAGCCTTACCTTTACTATCTCCTCCTTACGCCCAATGGAATCACACCATTCCCTTAAAGATCAAAACTTCACGTGCCCTTTACACCAGAGCGTATATTTAGTTTATACTTTGCTAAAAAGATAAGCTAAGTAAGCTCATGGGCTCATACCCCATCTATGAGGGTCAACTCCCTCTCTTTTTAATTTCTCTATCTTCATCTCAAATTTTATTTTTGTCTACCTTAATTTTAGGTACTACATTATCAATTTCTTCTTCTTCCTGGTTTGGGGCATGAATTGGGTTAGAGCTGAACCTTCTATCTTTTATTCCTATTATCTCTTCAAAAAACAACCAGTATTCTTCTGAAGCTGCTTTGAAATATTTTCTAATCCAAGCTTTGGGGTCATCAATCATCATTATATCAGCCTCTTTAATACTAATTAAAAGAATCCCAGCTAATACACTCTTATGTATTGCCCTTTTATTAAAAGCAGGGGCCGCGCCCTTTCATTTTTGATTTCCAAGAGTTATAGAAGGTTTACAATGACCGCAAGCAATTATTTTGATGACTATTCAGAAGGCTGCTCCTCTATCCCTTATATCTTACCTAAACGTTGATTTTGTATATCCAATTATTCTCAGAGCTATTATCCTTTCTGCAATTATTGGGGCTGTGGGCGGAATTAATCAAACCTTACTGCGAAAAATTATAGCATATTCTTCAATTAATCACATAGCATGAATACTAGCCGCCATAACAATTAGAGAAACTAGATGATTACTATATTTCTTATTTTATTGTTTGGTAGCATCTTCAGTTGCCCTCCTTTTTAACTACCAAGAAGCATTCCATATCTCCCATCTATTTAATCACACTAATTTTTCACCAGAAACTAAACTTCTATCTTTCATGGCCCTTTTGTCTTTAGGAGGGCTTCCACCGTTCACAGGGTTCGTTCCAAAATGATTCATTATTCAAGAACTAGTTTCAACTAACCTATTTTTTACTTTATTCATTCTCTTAATATCAGCTCTTCTAACCCTATTTTATTATCTTCGGATTTCAATTACAGCGCTCATAGTATCAACACCGAAAGTTAAATGATCAACTAAAACAGCGTACCCATCCTTAATCACCTCTCCTATCCTATTTATCAATTTCTTAGGTCTCTTAACTCCAAGACTTTTTGTAATAATTATATAAAGGCTTTAAGTTATTTAAACTTGTAGCCTTCAAAGCTACCAAAAGGAGTAAAAATCTCCTAAGCCTTAATAAGTCTAAGCTCTGGCATTTTAACGCATCTTCAGAATTGCAGTCTGACGTCTTTTTATTCCACTACAAAGCCAACTGATAAAAGGATTTAACTCCGTGTATAGATTTACAGTCTATCGCCTATAACCTCAGCCATATTATCACGCAACGATGATTATTTTCTACTAACCACAAAGACATTGGAACTTTATATTTCATTTTCGGAGCTTGAGCTGGAATAGTAGGTACAGCTTTAAGTCTAATCATTCGAGCTGAATTAGGGCAACCTGGAAGCTTAATTGGAGATGACCAGATTTATAATGTAGTTGTAACTGCCCACGCTTTTGTTATAATTTTCTTTATAGTTATACCGATTATAATTGGAGGGTTCGGTAATTGATTAGTACCACTTATACTTGGTGCTCCTGATATGGCATTCCCTCGAATAAATAACATAAGTTTTTGGCTTCTCCCACCCTCTTTAACTTTACTTCTGTCTAGAGGAATAGTAGAAAGAGGTGTAGGAACTGGATGAACTGTTTACCCCCCATTAGCAGCAGGAATTGCCCATGCTGGGGCCTCAGTAGACATAGGAATTTTCTCCCTTCACCTTGCAGGGGTTTCATCAATTTTAGGAGCAGTTAATTTTATAACAACAGTTATTAACATACGGCCTGCAGGAATAACTATAGACCGTATACCACTTTTTGTATGAGCTGTTTTTATCACAGCCCTTTTACTTTTATTATCCCTTCCAGTTTTAGCAGGAGCAATTACAATGCTACTAACTGACCGTAACCTTAATACATCATTCTTTGATCCTGCTGGAGGGGGAGATCCTATTCTTTACCAACATTTATTTTGATTTTTCGGGCACCCAGAGGTCTATATTTTAATTCTACCTGCATTTGGAATAATTTCCCATATTATTAGACAAGAGTCAGGGAAAAAAGAAGCTTTTGGAACTCTTGGAATAATTTATGCAATGCTTGCTATTGGAGTCCTAGGATTCGTAGTATGAGCACATCATATATTTACCGTTGGTATGGATGTAGACACCCGAGCTTATTTTACATCAGCAACTATAATTATTGCCGTTCCTACAGGAATTAAAATTTTCAGATGGTTAGGAACCCTTCATGGTACACAACTAAACTATAGCCCATCGCTTCTTTGAGCCCTAGGGTTCGTATTTTTATTTACAGTTGGAGGGCTTACAGGAGTAGTTTTAGCTAATTCTTCAATTGATATTATTCTACATGACACATATTATGTAGTAGCTCACTTCCATTACGTCCTATCAATAGGAGCTGTATTTGGGATTTTTGCTGGTATTGCTCACTGATTCCCATTATTTACAGGACTTACATTAAACCCTAAGTGATTAAAAATGCACTTTTTTGTTATATTCGTTGGAGTTAATATTACATTTTTCCCACAACATTTCTTAGGGTTAAGAGGTATGCCCCGGCGATATTCCGACTACCCAGATGCCTACACAGCATGAAACGTAGTTTCTTCAATTGGATCCACAGTATCACTTATTGCTGTCTTAGGGTTTGTTATAATTGTCTGAGAAGCTTTAAGAGCAAGCCGACCAGTAATATTTTCTTTATTCCTGCCAACTTCAATTGAGTGACAACACAACCTTCCCCCAGCAGACCATAGTTATATGGAAATCCCACTAATTACTAATTTCTAAAATGGCAGACGGATGCATAGGATTTAAGCTCCTACTAGGAAGAATTATCTTCTTTTAGAAACTAATGCCAACATGAAGTCAACTAGGTTTACAAGATAGAGCGTCTCCCCTTATGGAGCAATTAATTTTTTTCCATGATCACGCCATAGTAGTTTTAATCCTTATTACAACACTAGTCGGTTATATAATAGCAACCTTATTTTTTAACACACTTACAAACCGATTTTTACTCGAAGGTCAAACTATCGAGATTATTTGAACAGTTTTACCAGCTTTAATTTTAATTTTCATTGCTTTACCATCTCTACGACTTCTTTATTTATTAGATGAAGTAAATAATCCTAGAATTACTCTAAAAGCTATTGGACATCAATGATATTGAAGATACGAGTACTCTGACTTTCTTCAAGTAGAATTTGATTCTTATATGCTTCCTACAAACGAGCTCCCACAAGACGGATTCCGTTTACTAGATGTAGATAATCGAACAGTTCTTCCTATAAACACTCAGATCCGTGTTCTTATTACAGCAGCTGATGTAATCCACTCATGAACAGTTCCCGCTTTAGGAGTTAAAGCTGATGCAATTCCTGGACGACTCAACCAAGTTAGTTTTCTAATAAACCGACCAGGATTATTTTATGGTCAATGCTCAGAAATTTGTGGAGCTAATCATAGTTTTATACCTATCGTTATTGAAAGAGTATCAGTAGACTCATTTTTAAACTGAATTTCTTCTGCTAGAGAAGCTTCACTGGGTGACTGAAAGTAAGTGTAAGTCTTTTAAACTTATTATGGTAGCTAACGACTACCTCCTGTGATTACTTTCCCTTCGCACGGAAAAATTAGTTAAGCCATAATATAAGCCTGTCACGCTTAAGTTATCAATTAAATTTGATATTTTTCAATCCCTCAAATAGCCCCTCTCTTATGACTTAATCTGTTCTTAGTATTTTCAATTACATTTATTTTATTCCTTATTATCAACTACTTCATTAAAATCCCACAAAAAATTGAAAAATTCTCTGACCCTGTTAAAAAACAAGAAATAGCTTGAAAATGATAACTAATTTATTTTCCGTATTTGATCCTACGTCAAGAATCTTGTCCCTTCCTCTTAATTGATTATCGACTTTTTTAGGTGTCTTATTCTTACCTATACTTTATTGAGCGATACCTTCACGATGAGCTCTTTTATGAAATAAAACTTTATCAACCCTTCACAATGAATTTAAGACATTACTAGGAACAGCTCATTTAGGATCTACTATTATATTTGTAAGCTTATTTAGCTTAATTGTATTTAATAATTTTTTAGGGTTACTTCCATATATCTTTACAAGTTCTAGTCACTTGGCTATAACTTTAGCTTTAGCTCTCCCGCTATGAATTGCATTTATATTATTTGGTTGAATCAACCGAACCCAGCATATATTTGCTCACTTAGTACCCCAGGGTACCCCTGGGCCGCTTATACCATTTATAGTTTTAATTGAAACTATTAGTAACGTAATTCGACCGGGAACATTAGCAGTTCGACTAGCAGCAAACATAATTGCTGGACATTTACTACTAACCCTCTTGGGAAGAACAGGACCGTCTTTATCATCAACTTTGGTTACACTACTTATTGCTGGCCAAATTTTACTTCTTATCTTAGAAGCTGCTGTCGCAGTAATCCAATCTTATGTCTTTGCAGTCTTAAGAACACTTTACGCTAGCGAAGTTACCTAACTAATGACATCATCACACGGACATCATGCATACCACTTAGTAGATATAAGCCCTTGGCCCCTTACAGGATCAATTAGAGCTATAATATTAACAACAGGACTAGTAAAATGATTTCACCAGTTTAACCCAGATTTATTATTTTTAGGAACTATTGCTACAACTCTGACTATAATTCAATGGTGACGAGACATTACTCGAGAAGCCACTTACCAAGGACTTCACACTAAAGCCGTTACAACAGGACTTCGATGAGGTATAATCTTATTCATTACATCGGAAGTATTATTTTTTTTCTCTTTCTTCTGAGCCTTTTTTCACAGTAGTTTATCTCCAAATGTAGAAGTAGGTAGTTGCTGACCTCCAGCAGGAATCCAACCATTTAATCCTTTCCAAATTCCACTATTAAATACTGCTATTCTTTTAGCTTCAGGAGCTACTGTTACATGAGCTCACCACGCTATTATAGAGGCTAAACACTCCCAAGCAATTCAAGGCCTTATACTAACCGTTTTCTTAGGTGTTTATTTCACTGCTCTTCAAGCCTTAGAATACTACGAAGCTCCATTTACAATTGCTGATTCTGTTTACGGATCTACTTTTTTTGTTGCTACCGGATTCCATGGTCTACATGTCTTAATTGGAAGCTCATTTCTTTTTATTTGTCTCTATCGGTTGTATAAATGCCACTTTTCTTCTCTTCACCATTTCGGGTTCGAAGCTGCTGCTTGATACTGACATTTCGTAGATGTAGTTTGATTATTCCTTTATATTACTATCTATTGATGAGGAGGTTGCCTTCTTAGTATAAAAGTATATCTGGCTTCCAACCAGAAGGTTTAAGAGCTATCTTAAAGTAGGCAATGATAATCTTATTAACATGTATCATTATTACACTAATTATCAGATCTGTCGTTATAATTATCGCTTCTTTATTAGCAAAAAAAACCATTACAGACCGAGAAAAAAACTCTCCTTTTGAGTGTGGCTTTGATCCAAAAGGATCTGCACGTCTCCCCTTTTCCCTTCGATTCTTCTTAATTGCAGTAATTTTTCTTATTTTCGATGTAGAGATCACCCTTTTACTACCCCTAGCCATAATTATCAACTTCTCCACTATTACCACTTGAGCAGTTACAGGAAGAATCTTTATCATTATTTTACTCCTAGGATTATACCATGAATGGAACCAAGGAGCCTTAGAGTGAGCTTATTGGAGTTATAGTCAACAATGATATTTGATTTGCACTCAAAAGGTGCTCTATATGAGCTAACTTCAAAGTAAAAAGCGAAAAATCGCCCTCAGTTTCGGCCTGAGCCTTGGTGTTAAATCACCTTTACTTGTTGGTTAAAGCCAAAAAGAGGCATATCACTGTTAATGATAGAACTGGAATTATTTTCCTAGCCAAGGGGGTAGGATGATCAAGAAGAAGCTGCTAACTTCTAACTTAAGCGGTTAAAATCCGTTTATACCCCTGTTATTATAGTGTAACTAACACATTACATTTTCATTGTAAAGCTAAAGGTATAACCCCTTTTAAAAACAGCACTAATGTTAGAAATACTTATAAACATTAACTGTTTCCTTTGCGGCTTCAACACAACGCTCTTTTATAAGCTATATAAGTTTAAATTATAATAAAAAATAATACAATTAATCACAGTAAAAAGCTTAATATATAAACTTTCATTCTATTATCCTGTAATACCTGAAGTCTAGATGAACCCTTACTAACACTAAAATAGATTCCTTGTCCACCATAGTACTCAGACCACCCCATATCTCCAACTCCTTGATATTTTATTCCTCCCTTTAAAAAACTTTTTCTAACCCCATATGTAGATAGGAATGGTATAAACCACATAGAACCGAGAAAAACTGTTACACCGTAAGTTTTTAAAGAATTCAATCTATAATTCACGGCCATTAAATTTAATATATACCCTACTAAACCCCCCACTAATCTTACTCTTAATGCTAAAGTTTTAAACCCTAAACTCATACAAATTATATATGGACAAGGAAAAATTAATCAAGACAAAAAAGCCCCACCAAAAATAGCACCACAACTTAACCCCATTATAGGCTTTGTTATAATTGCAGCTTCGTCACTCACTGAATATAGATTTCCTAAATTAAAATCGCCAGATAAGCTGTAATAAATAAGACGTATTGTATAACAAACAGTTAACCCTGTTGCTAAAGCATAAAGAATAAATGCAATCAAGTTAATAGGAGATATGAAAGCTACTTCTAGAATTATATCTTTAGAGTAAAAACCAGCTAAAAAAGGAGTCCCACATAACGCTAAATTAGCTAAGTTTATACATATCCCAGTTAATGGTATATGGTAAATCAAGCCCCCTATTATGCGAATATCTTGGTAATCCTTTACTCTATGAATAACTGCCCCCGCACATATAAATAAGAGAGCTTTAAATAAAGCGTGTGCTAGCAAATGAAAAAAAGCTAAATCTGCATAGCCTAAAGAAAGAATTCTTATTATCACCCCCAATTGACTTAAAGTAGATAAAGCAATAATTTTCTTTAAGTCGTACTCAAAATTTGCACCTAGCCCGGCCATAAATATAGTTAATCTAGATAACAACAACAGCACTGTTTGGCATAATATTCCCTCTAAAGCAGGACTAAAACGAATTAACAAATAAACCCCAGCAGTAACTAAAGTGGAAGAATGAACTAAAGCTGAAACTGGAGTTGGAGCTGCCATAGCTGCTGGTAGTCAAGCAGAAAATGGAATTTGAGCACTTTTAGTTATAGCAGCCAATACCACTAAACTGCATAATAATCTTTTCTCACTTAAATTTAATATCCCGTCTACATAAAATAAAAAATTTCAACCACCATACATAAATATTAAAGAGATTGCCAATAAAATTGCAACATCACCAACTCGGTTAGATAAGGCAGTCAATATACCAGCATTTGCAGATTTTTCATTTTGATAATAAATTACAAGAGCGTACGAGACTAACCCTAAACCATCTCACCCTAGTAAGATTCTTACTAAATTAGGACTGATAATCAAAAACCCCATTGACATAACAAAAGCTAAAACTAGGTATATAAAACGATTTATATTCTTATCCCCGGCCATATATGACCCTCTATAATATAAAACTATAGAAGAAATAAACATTACAAATCTTAAGAACATAAATGATATTCAATCAAGAATTAAAGTTATAACAATAGAACAAGAGTTTACTCTTATAATCTCCCACTCAATAAAATATGCCTCTATTGTACTCAAACATATTAAAGAACAAAACAAAGAACTAATCGATCTTAAAATCAAAAACACCATTCTAGTCTGATATATAGAAATCGCTCATAACACGGTTTAAAATGAACTTATATCATATTTTCGGCACCACAAACCGACGTTTTATTTAAACTATTTAAACTTATAGGATAGAAATAATAGTTGATCTCTTTAAAATAAGAATATTTAAAGGCAATCAATGAAGTATCAGAATTAAATACTCACGAACTTTACCAGAACAGCAAGAAAATAAAGCTCTATAATATTTACCATGCTGGCTCAAAGAAAATATATATAAAGTATAAGCTGCTCTAAAAAACGATAGCAAAGAAATAGCCAACATTCTTAGCTTTCTTCATGATACAACTCCCAAAATTAAACTAATTTCCCCCAATAAATTTAAAGTAGGTGGAGCTGCTATATTTCCCGCTCTAAGAAGAAATCATCATAACGCTATTCTAGGCATAAAATTTATTAACCCCTTTCTAACTAACAAACTTCGTCTTCCCATTCGCTCGTACACTATATTAGCCAAACAAAATAACCCAGATGAACATAACCCGTGACCAATTATCACCACAACAGCACCATTCAACCCCCATCACCCAAATACTACTAACCCCGATAGGACTAGTCCTATATGAGCTACAGAGGAATAAGCAATTAAAGCCTTAATATCAACCTGACGCAAACATATTAAACTTACTACAATTCCTCCAACCAATCTAATTCTTACCCAAAGTCAAGATAAATTTTTATTTGCTTCTCTAAATAAAGGCAATACTCGAATTAGACCATAACCACCTAACTTTAATAATACACCAGCTAAAATTATAGACCCAGCTACAGGAGCCTCAACGTGCGCCTTAGGAAGCCATAAATGGACTAAAAATATAGGCAACTTTACAATAAACGCAAATACTGTTACCAGGTACCATAAAGAAGCTACAAACTCAAAGCCTACAACTTGATCTACAAGCCCTAAGGTTAAAGTCCCCCTTACCTTATAAAGTCTAAGCAAAGACACTAATAAAGGTAAAGAAGCAAATAACGTATAAAAAAGCATATAAATACCAGCCTGCAAACGCTCGGGCTGATACCCCCACCCTAGAATTAAAATTAAAGTAGGAATTAATGATCTTTCGAAGCTAATATAAAACAATAAGTAATCTCTAGAAGAAAATGTCAACACTAAAAATAAAAGTAAAAAAATATTTACTAACAAGAAAACTGATGGATAATTGTTATCCTTAAGTACTTTTTGTCTAGACATTACAACCAACGCAGTAATCCAAAAACTTAATAAAATCAAAATATAACTCAAAGAGTCAACTCCTAAACATCACCCAGCCATATAATAGTCAAACTCATGAAAACAGTAAATCGATAAAATGAAAGATAAGAGAAACAATGAAGACTGAACTGCCCATCACTTTGTTACCAACGGTATCAATAAAACGCAAGAAAATACAAACTTTAACATTGTAATACACTAAATCTTCTAAAACAATCATTACCGTGAGTTCGCACTACTGACACAAGCAAAGCTAATCCCAAAGCACCTTCACAAGCAGCCAAGGTTAAAAAGAATAGTAAAAAATATCTCTCATGCCCTAATCTTCTTAAATGCAAACTTATAAACCAAAAAATTCTTAACATAATGTACTCAAGACTTAATAAAGTATTCAATAAATGCTTACGTTTAGAAACAAAAACCCATAAACCACAAATCACTCTCACTAAAGGAACAATATAATAAAATCTTAGAATCGTCATTAGTTTTAATAGTTTAGAAAAAACACCGGTCTTGTAAATCGGAATCGAAGATCTTATCTTCTTAAAACATCAGAGAAAAGAGTTACCTCCTATCATCAGTTCCCAAAACTAATATTTTATATTAAACTATTCTCTGTATTTCACTAATTATAATTATGTCTCCCCTTATTATTACTTTTTCAATTATATTTACCCGACTCATTCATCCCTTAGCAATAGGATTAATACTTTTGCTTCAGACTATGATGATTTGTGTAACTGCAGGGCTGTCTATAAACTCATTTTGATTTTCTTATATTTTATTCTTAATTTTTTTAGGAGGTATATTAGTTTTATTTATATATGTTGCTTCTCTAGCATCAAATGAAACCTTCTCTTTTTCCTCAACTTTAGCCATAATTACTGGATTTGTTTTCGTAGGCTCGATTATTATCGCCCTATTAGACCCCTTACTTGCCAACCTCCCTAACTTTCTATCCCAATCTTCTTTTACAACAGATCTTACCAGTTCTACTCCAACCCTCTTAAGAACTATTTATAACAAAACTACAGCAAATCTTACATTATTTATTGTACTTTACTTATTACTAACCCTTATCGCCGTAGTAAAAATCACAAACACTTTTTTTGGTCCTTTACGACTATCCTCATAATGACAATACCAATTCGTAAATCCCACCCTTTATTTAAAATTGCCAACGGAGCACTAGTAGACTTACCAGCCCCAACAAACATTTCTACACTATGAAACTTTGGGTCCTTATTAGGGCTTTGTCTAGTAGTACAAATTGCTACTGGGCTATTTTTAGCTATGCATTATACAGCTCACATTGACCTAGCATTTTCGAGTGTAGCACATATTTGCCGTGATGTAAACTATGGATGACTTCTTCGAACCTTACACGCCAATGGTGCATCTTTCTTTTTTATTTGCTTGTACATACACACAGGGCGAGGAATTTATTATGGATCTTTCTTATATATACACGCCTGGTCGGTTGGTGTAATTATTTTACTTTTAACTATAGGAACAGCATTTCTAGGATACGTCTTACCATGAGGACAAATATCATTTTGAGGGGCCACGGTAATTACTAACTTAGCATCAGCTATTCCTTACATTGGAACAGACTTAGTGCAATGGATTTGAGGTGGATTCGCAGTAGACAACGCAACACTTACCCGATTCTTTACATTCCACTTTTTATTTCCTTTCGTAGTAGCTGCGGCTACTATAGTACACATTCTCTTTATCCATCAGACAGGATCTAATAACCCACTAGGAATTGTAAGAAATGTAGACAAAATCCCTTTCCACCCCTACTTTACATTTAAAGATATTACAGGATTTGTAGTTATATTGGCAGCTCTTACCCTTCTCACTCTTTTAAATCCTTACTTATTAGGAGACCCTGATAACTTTATCCCAGCCAATCCTTTAGTTACGCCTGCCCACATTCAACCAGAATGATACTTCTTATTTGCTTACGCAATTTTACGCTCAATCCCAAATAAACTAGGTGGAGTTATCGCACTAGTTATATCAATTGTAATTCTTCTAATTTTACCGTTTACCCACGCCGCTAAATTCCGGAGATTAACATTTTACCCGTTAAATCAAATTATATTCTGATCACTTGTGGCAATTGTTCTTCTCTTAACTTGAATTGGAGCTCGTCCGGTAGAAGACCCATATATTATCACAGGACAAATTTTAACGGTCTTATATTTTTCGTTTTACATCATTAACCCCCTAACTCTCATATGATGGGATAAGCTACTAGACTAGTTATTTGGCTGATAGGAAAGCTCGTGTTTTGAAAGCTCGTTATAGAGGTTCGAATCCTCTAATAACTTTACTTAAAAAAGTACAATTACAATAATAAGACAAAGCATAAAGATTTAACCCCCATAAAAAACAATAGATAATTTAAAGCTACCGGTAAAAATCTTTTTCAAGCTAAATACATAAGCTTATCATAGCGAAACCGAGGTAAAGTTCCACGAACTCATACAAAAGCAAATGCTACCATAACAAGTTTTACATAATATAGTGGACTTAATAAATTTCCCCCTAAAAAGATTAAAGAAAACAGCATACTTATAAACAAAATTCTAGCATATTCCGCTATAAAAATAAGTGCAAATCCCCCTCTTCTATACTCAGTATTAAAACCAGATACTAACTCAGACTCCCCCTCAGCGAAATCAAATGGGGTTCGATTGGTTTCGGCCAAACAAGAAGCAAACCAAACTAAAGCCAAAGGAAATGTAAACCATAATATTCATACATCTCGCTGATAAAGTCTAAATAAACTTAAATCAAACCCCCCAATTAAAAAAATAAAAGATAACAAAATTAAAGCTAAACTAACCTCATAAGAAATTGTCTGAGCCACAGCCCGGAGACTCCCCAACAGCGCATATTTAGAATTAGAAGCCCACCCAGCTCTTATTGTGGTGTAAACACCTAATCTAGTACAACAAAGAAAAAATAAAGTTCCCATACTAAAGTTTATTAACCCTAACTCATAAGGTATTACAAGCCATACAATTAGGGATACAAATAATCTAAAAACTGGGGACATATAATAAGGCAAAAAATTTGACATAACTGGAAGAGTTTGCTCTTTAGTAAACAATTTTACAGCATCAGCAAAAGGTTGTAACAGTCCTATAAAACCGACTTTATTAGGCCCCTTACGAATCTGAATATACCCTAAAATCTTACGCTCTAGTAAAGTTACAAAAGCCACCCCCACTAAAACACAAATAATTAGCACAAGATATCTGACAATTATAATTAAAGACATCATATATTACTTATGGGATTAGTACCCACATAATTGGATCCTAAGTCCAATGCATAGTTCTGCCAAAGCAACTTATTAATATTATTCTATTTTCAAAAATTATTTTGACTACTCAATCCTTTCGTACTAAAGTAATCTTTTATAACTAGGAGATAGAAGCCGACCTGGCTCACGCCGGTCTGAACTCAAATCATGTAAGGAATTAAAGGTCGAACAGACCCTCCCATGAAACTGCTACACCACAAGGAAACCTTAATTCAACATCGAGGTCGCAACCTTTTTTGTCGATATGGACTCTCAAAAAAAATTACGCTGTTATCCCTAAAGTAACTTAATCTTTTAATCTTTAATAAAGGATCAATTATTACCAAGAATTTATTGTAAATATAAAAAAAGAACAGTTATTATTAATTATATTCTCGTCGCCCCAACGAAACGGTTAATAACTAAATTAAGTTAATACTAACAGTTTATAACTTAATTACATCCCGTAAAGCTTTATAGGGTCTTATCGTCCCCCTAGAACATTTAAGCCATTTCACTTAAAATTTAAATTCAAATTATAGAACAGAGACAGCTTATTTTTTGTCCAACCATTCATACAAGCCTCCAATTAAAAGACTGATGATTATGCTACCTTCGCACGGTCAGGATACCGCGGCCCTTTAATTAACATCAGTGGGCAGGCCAGACTCTATATAACAATCATACAGACATGTTTTTGATAAACAGGCAAAAATAATATTTGCCGAGTTCCTTTATTTTATCTACCGAATTTTAATATTTTTTATCTTATTTAAAACTATCTTTACACATTTATTTCTACTAATAAAATCATTATAACTTTTAATCTAATATTAATTAAAAATGTTAAATACTTAAAACTGGATTTATATCTTAAATAATATAAATAAAACATATTAGCTAGAACGCTTTATAAATTTAGCTGCTTTTAAGCTTAATTTAATATAAATTTAACACTTTTATCCATCGCAGTATATTTATTTTAGAATAAGAAGCTTTTCCCTCCCATTCTTTATTATTTTTTAATTTAAATTTTATCAAAAAACAATTAAATTTAATTTAATTCATTAACAACCAGATATAAAGAAACGACTGACATTTCATCACTAATATAAAATTAAAAATCTTTTTGAAACAAAAACTTTTATTTTATATTAGCTCTTCTTTTTTCGGGACTTCTGCTATAAGCAGTTAATTTTAATCTTCCCTGATACACAAGGTACAAACATTAATTTCTACTTTCTTTTAGTTAACTTATTTCATACTATTTCATCATTCCTTCACAGTACTTTTTACTATAGTCACTCACTACTTTTTCACTTCAAACTACTAAAGCATTAATACTAAAAAATAATTTTAATAAATCTATTTTGTTTACAAAAATTCTACTAAACAAGATTTTACTTCAAGACACATTGAATTGCACAACGAACTTCTCAACGTAAGTGATATGCTTAACTAAACAAGCTCTGTCTTGAAATTTCTAGGTACACTTTCCAATACACCTACTATGTTACGAATTATCTCTATTTAATTAACGAGAGCGACGGGAGATGTTTACATAACCTAGAGCTATAATCAGAGTGTCATTTTAAAACCATCTTACTTTTAAATCCACCTTCATATAAAGAAATTCTTCTTTTAATTCGTCTATAAAATTTTATTGTAACCCATCTCTTCTCTACCATAAGCTGCACCTTGATCTAATATACTAGTTTAAAACTATTTCAATAACTAATTTTTTAAAAGTTATCTAATAATGACGGTATACAAGCTGTTTTTACAAGATAAAGTAAGATATTTCGTGGACTATCGATTACATGACAGGTTCCTCTAACTAGACTAAATTACCGCCAATTCCTTTGAGTTTCAAGACAATAACTGCTTACTA